ATGTTTACGGAATCTTCTTCTGGCCGAAGAAATGATTCATCGAAATAATGAGTCACCCGTTCCATTGATATGGGCACATCTGAGATCAACAAATGCTCGGGAGTTCCTCTATTCAATCTTTTTCCTTCTTCTTGTTGCTGGATATCTCGTTCGTATACATCTTCTCTTTGTTTCCCGAGCCTCTAGTGAGTTACAGACAGAGTTAGAAAAGATCAAATCTTTGATGATTCCATCATACATGATGGAATTTCGAAAACTTCTGGATAGGTATCCTACATCTGAACTGAATTCTTTCTGGTTCAAGAATCTCTTTCTAGTTCTTCTGGAACAATTAGGAGATTCTCTGGAAGAAATACGGGGTTCTACTTCTGGTGGCAACATGCTATTGGGTGGTGGTCCCGCTTATGGGGTCAAATCAATACGTTCTAAGAAGAAATATTGGAAGATCAATCTCATCGATCTTGTAAGTATCATACCAAATCCCATCAATCGAATCATTTTTTCGAGAAATACGAGACATCTAAGTCGTACAAGTAAAGAGATCTATTCATTGATAAGAAAAAGAAAAAACGTGAACGGTGATTGGATTGATGAGAAAATAGAATTCTGGGTCGCGAACAGTGATTCGATTGATGATGAAGAAAGAGAATTCTTGGTTCAGTTCTCCACCTTAACGACAGAAAAAAGGATTGATCAAATTCTATTGAGTCTGACTCATAGTGATCATTTATCAAAGAATGACTCTGGTTATCAAATGATTGAACAACCGGGATCAATTTCCTTACGATACTTAGTTGACATTCATCAAAAGGATCTAATGAATTATGAGTTCAATAGATCCTGTTTAGCAGAAAGACGGATATTCCTTGCTCATTATCAGACAATCACTTATTCACAAACCTCGTGTGGGGCTAATAGTTTTCATTCCCCATCTCCTCATGGAAAACCCTTTTCGCTCCGCTTAGCCCTATCCCCTTCTAGAGGTATTTTAGTGATAGGTTCTATAGGAACGGGACGATCCTGTTTGGTCAAATCCCTAGCGAAAAACTCCTATGTTCCTTTCATTACGGTATTTCCGAACAAGTTCCTGAATGACAAGCCTAAAGGTTATCTTATTGATGATATCGATATTGATGATAGTGACGATATTTATGATGACCTTGATATTGATACGGAGCTGCTAACTATGTATATGACGCCAAAAATAGACCAATTTGATATCACCCTTCAATTCGAATTAGCAAAAGCAATGTCTCCTTGCATAATATGGATTCCAAACATTCATGATCTGCATGTGAATGAGTCAAATTACTTATCCCTCGGTCTATTAGAGAACTATCTCTCCAGGGATTGTGAAAGATGTTCCACTGGAAAGATTCTTGTTATTGCTTCGACTCATATTCCCCAAAAAGTGGATCCCGCTCTAATAGCTCCGAATCAATTAAATACATGCATTAAGATACGAAGGCTTCTTCTTCCACAACAACGAAAGCACTTTTTCATTCTTTCATATACTAGGGGATTTCACTTGGAAAAGAAGATGTTCCATACTAACGGATTCGGGTCCATAACCATGGGTTCCAATGCGCGAGATCTTGTAGCACTTATCAATGAGGCCCTATCAATTAGTATTACACAGAAGAAATCCATTATAGAAACTCATACAATTAGATCAGCTCTTCATAGAAAAACTTGGGATTTTCGATCCCAGATAAGATCGGTTCAGGATCATGGGATCCTTTTCTATCAGATAGGAAGGGCTGTTGCACAAAATGTACTTCTAAGTAATTGCCCCATAGATCCTATATCTATCTATATGAAGAAGAAATCATGTAAGGGAGGGGATTCTTATTTGTACAAATGGTACTTCGAACTTGGAACGAGCATGAAGAAATTCACGATACTTCTTTATCTTTTGAGTTGTTCTGCCGGATCGGTCGCTCAAGATCTTTGGTCTTCATCCAGACACGATGAAAAAAATTGGATCACTTCTTATGGATTCGTTGAGAATGATTCTGATCTAGTTCATGGCCTATTACTATTATTACTATTAGAAGTAGAAGGCGCTCCGGCTCTGGCGGGATCCTCACGGACAGAAAGAGATTGCAGTCAGTTTGATAATAATCGAGTGACATTACTTCTTCGGTCCGAACCAAGGAATCAGTTAGATATGATGCAAAATGGATCTTGTTCTATCGTTGATCAGAGATTTCTATATGAAAAATACGAATCGGAGTTTGAAGAAGGGGAAGGGGCCCTCGATCCGCAACAGATAGAGGAGGATTTATTCAATCACATAGTTTGGGCTCCTAGAATATGGCGCCCTTGTGGCAATCTATTTGATTGTATCGAAAGGCCCACTGAATTGGGATTTCCCTATTGGACTGGGTCATTTCGGGGAAAATGGATCATTTCTCATAAAGAGGATGAGCTTCAAGAGAATGATTCGGAGTTCTTGCAGAGTGGAACCATGCAGTACCAGACACAAGATAGATCTTCC